CCAGTCCATAAATTGTTAAAGCTTCCATAAAAGCCAGACTAAGCAATAAAGTACCTCGTATTTTACCCTCTGCTTCTGGTTGTCTCGCGATACCTTCTACGGCTTGGCCCGCAGCAGTCCCTTGTCCAACTCCCGGTCCAATAGAAGCCAGCCCTACAGCCAATCCAGCAGCAATAACGGAAGCAGCAGAAATCAGTGGATTCATGGTAAGCTCCTCGCATAAAAATAAAGAAATGGTTAATGATACAAGCAACCAATGAATTATGGCTTATTATTCCATTACTAAGATCCATCCAATCTAAATAACTATGAACTACAAATTTTAAGTAATGAGATTATTGAATGAACAGAACTATTTAGATCTCGCGTTTTTAGTTCCTATCCATCGGATCTAGTTCTTCCATTTCATTATTTATTTGTTCCGAGCCATTCTTTCAATTACAATTATGATTATGCACTCTTTTTCTTCTATATGCTTGATTTCATCTGTTTATTCATTTGGCGGGGCCCAAAAAGGCTTTCTATTGTAATTTGAAATTCCTATCTAAAATCGCGATGGGGTAGGAAAGTCAATAAGATATATGGATAGTTCATATATAACTAATAAGGATCTAATATCACATATACATGATTTCTTCCATAACGTAAACCAAAAATTAAAATCTTATATTCAACCCGATTCTAGAATCATTCTTTGAAACATATAGAAGGGTTTACTTATAGACATTCAAAAAATTATGTATATCCAGTTCGACCCCACCCCTAACCCATTTTTTATGAATCTCGTTTGTAAATTATTAATTCCTTTTATTTATCATTATCCCGCATTAATACAAACATGAATACAAACGAACTAATTTCTTAGTCTGAATCCTTACATATTACATATCAATAAATATAAATTTTTGAGATCCAATTGCATGCAATGAATTCGAATTTGGATCAATATCAACCATTGAATTGAAAATCAAATGAAATGAGAATAGTTCCACAAAAACATTCATTTTTTTATCACACATTGGAACTGGATAGCATAACAATTCTTATCCAAATTATGTATGAATCATAACAAACATAATAAGGATTGACTGAACAAATATATAGAAATAGAATGAATATTGAGGTGAGGGGAGTATGGCATAAGTGGCCCAAACAGAAATCTTTGGAAAAGCTTTTTTTTTTAGATCTGCTTCCTTCTTTTTTGACAACTGAATTCCATATCGTAATCTTTTTTACTACTACTCTAAATCATATATACCCGATATTGTATTTTTTTTTCCAGAATGTATTATCTGAACCGCCCATACATTGCGTTGGTATAACTAAAAAAGAATATTTTGAAAGCTAGTCAATGATGGCCCTCCATGGATTCCCCTATATAAGCCGCCGCTAAGGTTGCGAAAATAAGAGCTTGAATACCGCTTGTAAATAATCCAAGAAACATGACAGGTATAGGAACTACTGAAGGGACTAAAGAAACAAGAACAACAACTACTAATTCATCAGCCAATATATTACCAAAAAGTCGAAAACTAAGTGATAAGGGTTTTGTGAAATCTTCTAGAATATTGATTGGTAAAAGTATTGGAGTTGGTTGAATATATTTACCGAAATAACCCAATCCCTTTTTTGTAAGACCCGCATAGAAATAGGCTACTGACGTAGGTAAAGCTAAAGCAACAGTAGTATTTATATCATTCGTGGGTGCGGCTAACTCCCCATGAGGTAACTGTATGATTTTCCAAGGTAAAAGAGCCCCCGACCAGTTGGAAACAAAAATAAATAAAAACATAGTTCCAATAAAAGGAACCCAAGGGCCATATTCTTCTCCAATTTGAGTTTTGCTCAAGTCTCGAATGAATTCAAGGACATATTCGAAAAAATTCTGACCGTCAGTCGGAATGGTTTGTGGATTCCGAACAGCTATAGTAGCAGAACCTAATAAGATAGCAATTACGAACCAAGAAGTAATAAGTACTTGGGCATGAACTTGGAAATCTCCTATTTGCCAATAGAAATGTTGGCCTACTTCTACACCGGAGATATCGTATAACCTTTTTAGTGTGTTGATGGAACATGGTAGAACATTCATATTGCCCTCTGACATAAATAGAACTTAAAAAGGAATTATTTTTATTTAACTATCTCTTTATTGATTCGCCTACTTTAACTGAATTGTATATTTCGAATACTAAGTAACTACAGAATATCCCCAGCAATTTTGATCTCTTTTTCGATATTCAGGATAGCAATTTTGATCTCTTTTTCGATATTCAGGATATAGTAACCGATTCCATAAATTAATGGAATTCACGAAGTAATTGACTTATCTTATTATTATTCTTAATTCTTATTTATCTTAATTCTTATTTATCTTTATAGCTAGAACGACCCTCACAAATTGCTGATACTAATTTGTTAAGAATTAATCGGATTGAAGCTATGGCGTCATCATTGGCTGGAATCGAAATATCTGCAATATCTGGGTCACAATTTGTAT